ATTCGATTATTTATTACTGATTTGTTGATTGATTTACTGCTAATTTATTACTGATTTGTTGATTGATTTACTGCTAATTTATTACTGATTTGTTGATTGATTTACTGCTAATTTATTACTGATTTGTTGATTGATTTACTGCTAATTTATTACTGATTTGTTGATTGATTTACTGCTAATTTATTACTGATTTGTTGATTGATTTACTGCTAATTTATTACTGATTTGTTGATTGATTTACTGCTAATTTATTACTGATTTGTTGATTGATTTACTGCTAATTTATTACTGATTTGTTGATTGATTTACTGCTAATTTATTACTGATTTGTTGATTGATTTACTGCTAATTTATTACTGATTTGTTGATTGATTTACTGCTAATTTATTACTGATTTGTTGATTGATTTACTGCTAATTTATTACTGATTTGTTGATTGATTTACTGCTAATTTATTACTGATTTGTTGTGGTTGTTGATTGTTGTTTGTTGCTTATTTTTGCCTGCCGTTGATGATTAAGTTTCGTTGATTTAGGTATATGTTGTTTTGGGTAGGGGAGTTCTATTAATAAATTAAGGTATATTAAACGATAAAATAATGAATGAAAAGATTGATTAGATTTATTAATGGAATTACAGCGGTAATGTTATGTTTATTAAGTGTATAAAATGAATGAATAATATGAATGATGAATTTTTAGTTGAAAAGCCTCTAGTGTTGTTAAGAAAATAGAGGAAGTGTAAAGGTGAAAAAATATGTCTAACAAGCATTAACTAAATAGCCTCATAATAACAGTCCAACGGAAAAACCATAACCAAATGCAAAACAAAGTGCATCAGTGTAATGTATGAGACTGCCTAACACGCAAACCGTATCATTAATCAACTCCTGAAGGCCATAAAAGGGCTCGCCACGCATTGTATGTACATGTCAAGAGATTGTGTTTACCCGTCGCACTGGAAGGGCAGATTGAAGACGCCCCAAAAAAAAAGGAAGAGAGGTACCAAAGGTTGGAATGCCGCGATCACGGGTGAGATGGTGATAAATAACCAACCAGATGCAACTGTGAAGGGCAAGTTGTGCTATATAGTCAGGTGATGGTCCTGAAGGAGGAACCAGAGGCGCAAAAGCGCAAGTTGTGCTAGGGTGTAGGGGGAAAGTATGGGCCTGAAGCTAGTAACTTAGGACATTATATGCGGTGCGTTGCTGATTTCACGTGAGGTGTACGACTAATAAATAACCTGGTACGTCTTGTGTGCACATCGAGAAGATATTGGACTTTATGGGCGGCGACCAATAAGTTCTTGGGGGGGGACACTCCCGTATGGTAGAACATGACCTAGTTGTGTTAGATAAGTGGCATGGGTTTGGTACGAATGAATAATAGTAGATATGTCCTACGACCATAGAATTCAAGGATACTAGAAAGTAGGATGTAGGAGGATATCTTTATGTCCGGTATACATTATAGTCATTAGTACATGGATTATATATCCTTGCTTGCATTACAGGGGGATCCTTGAGGCACTACATGCATGAAATGTGGAAAATAAATGAATGCATAATAATACATAGGTAAAAATAGGTACCCTAGCGTTAATAATGTTGGGGGGGTAGGGGGGGTACCATATAATTGATTTGCTTAAGGAAAGTTCCTGTGGTTAAGCATTTTTTTAACGGCGGCTTTTCGGGCCGCAGACCTTGGAGAAAAGCCAAGCAGGAATAGCTATGACTTATTTTTTATTATTTTTAGGGGTGTGTTTCGTGCTTGGTGGGTTGGCAGTTGCGTCGAATCCTTCACCTTATTATGGGGTAGTAGGATTGGTGTTAGCATCCGTTGTGGGATGCGGGTGGTTGGTAAGTTTGGGGGTTTCTTTTGTGGCGTTGGTTTTGTTCATGGTTTATTTGGGAGGGATGTTGGTGGTGTTTGTGTATTCGGTGTCATTGGCTGCGGATCCGTTTCCTGAGGCGTGGGGGGATTGGGGGGTTTTGGCGTATGGGGTGGGGCTTGTTGTGTTGCTTGTTGTTGGGGTGGTAGTTGGGGGGGTGGAGGGTTGAAAGTTGAGTGTGGTGACTGTTGATGGTGGGGGAATGTTATCGGTCCGGTTGGATTTTAGTGGAGTTGCTTTGTTTTATTCATGGGGAGTGGGGATATTCTTAGTGGCAGGGTGGGGGTTGTTGTTGACTTTGTTTGTTGTGTTGGAGCTTGTGCGAGGTTTATCTCGTGGGGCCATTCGGGCAGTTTAGTTGGGGCAGAGAATAGTTTAAGGAAAAATGCCAGCTTTGGGAGTTGGAGATGGAGGTTTGAGTCCTCTTTTTCTGATGGTTGGTAAAACTCTAAGAAGATGTATAGTCTTCAATCTTTGGTTTACAAGACCAATGTTTTTTATAAACTATTAGAGTTTAGTAATTAAGTAGTTTGTTTTCTAAGGTGCTGATTGCGGGGAATAGGAACAGGAGGATAGTGAAATAGGAGAGTGAGGCTAGTTGGCCAATAATGATGAATGGGTGTTCTACTGGCTGGCTTCCGATTCATGTGAGAATGAGTAGGTTGGAGACTAGGGTTCAGAAGAGGAGTTGGGAGAGTGGGCGGAAGGTTATGGTGCGCTGTTTGGATTTGTGGAGAAGAGGGCTTAGGAATAGAATGAGGACGGATGCTGCTAGGGCTAGGACGCCTCCTAGTTTGTTGGGAATTGAGCGTAGAATGGCATATGCGAATAGGAAGTATCATTCTGGTTTGATGTGTGGAGGGGTGACTAGGGGGTTTGCTGGTGTGAAGTTTTCGGGGTCTCCTAGAAGGTTGGGGGTGAATAGAGCGAGTATTGCGAGTGGGAGGAGTATGAGGATGAAGCCTAAGAGATCTTTTAACGAGAAGTAGGGGTGAAATGGAATTTTGTCGCAGTTTGAGATGATGCCTAGGGGGTTGTTGGAGCCTGATTCGTGTAGGAATGTAAGATGGATTAGGGTGAGGCCTGCAATTATGAATGGGAGGAGGAAGTGTAGGGCAAAGAATCGGGTTAGTGTGGGGTTGTCAACTGAGAAGCCGCCTCAGGCTCATTCTACGAGGGTTTGGCCGATATAAGGGAATGCTGAGAATAGGTTGGTGATGACTGTAGCTCCTCAGAATGATATCTGTCCTCATGGCAGGACATAGCCGACGAAGGCTGTTGCTATGAGGGTTAGGAGGAGAATGACTCCGGTGTTTCAGGTTTCTTTGTAGAGGTAGGAGCCATAGTAAAGTCCTCGTCCAATGTGGAGGTAGATGCAGATGAAGAAGAGTGAGGCTCCATTTGCGTGGAGGTTACGGATTAGTCAACCGTATTGAACGTTTCGGCATGTGTGTGCTACGGATGCAAAGGCTAGGGATGTGTCTGCAGTATAATGTATAGCTATTAGGAGGCCGGTGATGATTTGTGTTGTTAAGCAGATGCCTAGGAGGGAGCCGAAATTTCATCAGGTGGAGATGTTAGGGGGAGTGGGTAGGTCGATTAGGGAGTTGTTGATTATTTTTAGGAGGGGGTGGGATTTTCGGATGTTTGGGGCCATTAATTTAGGTGTCTTGGATGAATAGGATGATAATGAGGATGGATAGAGCGAATGATCCTATATAGGTTTTGATAAGTCCAGTGTGGAGTGTAGTTGAGGTTTTGGTTGCTGTGAGTTGTAGGTCAGCGAGCCCTTCTGGTCCTATTTTTTTGTATCACGAGAGGTCTACTAGGTGGGAAGCAATTTTTTGTCCGTTGGTTAGTAGATTTGTGGAGCTAATGCGGTGTATTAGGGGGTTAAAAAAGCCTAGTATAGATGAAAAGTTTGAGGGGGTTGTCTGTTTGGGTTGGGTTAGGGTGTGGGCTGTGTTAGTGAGTTCTAGTGCAAGGATGATGCCTAGGATGGTGATGGTTATGGCGGCAGTTTTTGTGGTTGTGGGTATGGTTATGGGTGGGGTTTTTGTGGGTGGGATGAAGGAGGTGATGAGGAGTCCTGCTGTGATGCTACCTAGGGCGAGACGGGTAATTGGGTTTATGATTGTGGGGTTGTTTTCGTTTGTAGGGGTGAGGGAGGGTGATCGGGTGAATCCCGTTTGGACTAATAGTGTTATGCGTAGGCTGTATGTTGCGGTAAATGAGGTGGCTAGGAGGGTTAGAAGGAGGGCTCAGGAGTTTAGGTAGGATGTGTTTAGGTTCTCGATGATTAGGTCTTTTGAGTAGAATCCTGCCAGAAATGGGGTTCCTATTAGGGCGAGGTTACCGATGGTTAGGCAGGAGGTTGTTGTTGGGAGTGTTTTTTGTAGGTTTCCTATTTTTCGGATGTCCTGTTCTCCATTTAGATTGTGAATGATGGACCCTGAGCAGAGGAATAATATGGCTTTGAAGAAGGCATGGGTTGAGATGTGGAGGAAGGCTAGTTGGGGGAGGTTTAGGCCGATGGTGACTATTATTAGTCCTAGTTGGCTGGATGTAGAGAAGGCGATGATTTTTTTGATGTCGTTTTGTGTGAGGGCGCATGTGGCGGCGAATAGGGTGGATAGTGCACCTAAGCATAGGCACAGGGTTAGGGCCGTTTGGTTGGTAGATAGTATGGAATGGGTACGAATCAGTAGGAAGATTCCAGCTACAACTATGGTGCTGGAGTGGAGTAGGGCGGAGACTGGGGTTGGGCCTTCTATGGCTGCGGGTAGTCATGGGTGGAGGCCGAATTGGGCTGATTTTCCTGTTGCGGCTAGGATGAGTCCCAGGAGGGGAAGTATTGGGGTTTGGGTGGAGGAGAGGGTTTGTATTTCTCAGGTGTTTATGGCTGAGGCAAATCAGGCTATGCTTAGGATTAATCCGATGTCTCCGATTCGATTATAAAGTACGGCTTGTAGTGCTGCGGTGTTGGCTTCTGCTCGGCCTTGTCATCAGCCGATGAGGAGGAAGGATATGATTCCGACTCCCTCTCAGCCGATGAATAGAAGAAATATATTGTTGGCGAGGATTAGTGTTAGTATAGCGATTAGGAAGAGTAGGAGGTAGAAAAAGAATTTTGTGATGTATGGTTCGGATGATATGTATCATAGTGCGAATTGAAGAATTGATCATGTTACAAATAGTGCGATGGGGAAGAATATTGTGGAATATTGGTCGATTTTGAGGCTGATTGGGATTTTGAAGTTTGTGATGAATTTTCAATCTCAATGGAGGGTGATGCTTTCTATGTTTGAGTGGATGAAAATAGTTATGGGCATTAGGCTGACTAGGAAGGCAGTTTTGATAGTATGTGTAATGATTTGGGGGGAGTTTCGGAGGTTAGTTGAGAGTAGGGGGAGGAGAGTGGGTATGATGAGAATTGTTATGGTGATTGCTATGGAAGTGGTAAGGAGGAGTGGGGTGTTCATTACTTTTACTTGGATTTGCACCAAGATGGGTGGTTCCTAAGACCAGTGGATTACTGTTATCCTTTAAAAGTAAGGAGACTGAGGTTTTAGACTCAGAGGTAAGAATTAGCAGTTCTTGTTGGTTTAACCTCTCCTCGGCAGGCAAGAAGGGTTTAACTTCTATTTTTAGAATCACAGTCTAATGTTTGGGTTGAAACTATGCTTGCATGAGGGGGTTTCTTGAGATTAATTCTGGTTTGAGAATTAGGAGTAGAAGGGGAAGGATGTGAAGAGTTATCAGGAGATGTTCTCGTGTGCTTGAGTTTTGGATGGTTGTGATGTGGGTTGGTAGTGTTCCGCGTTGGGTTGTAAGGAGTATGAATAGGGTGTAGGAGGCGGTTAGTAGGGTTGCGAGGCCAGTTAGGATGATTGTGAGTGGGGATCAGTTGAATAGGGCGATTATGATGGTGATTTCTGCTATTAGGTTTGTGGTTGGGGGGAGGGCTATGTTCGTGAGGTTTGCGAGTAGTCATCAGGTGGCTATGAGGGGGAGGAGGGGTTGCAGGCCTCGAGTGAGCAGAAGGATTCGGCTGTGTGTTCGTTCGTAGTTTGTGTTGGCCAAGCAGAATAGTATGGAGGAAGTTAATCCGTGGGAGATTATGAGAATTATTGCCCCTGAGAATGATCAGTGGGTTTGGATTATGCTTGCAGCGATTACTAGGCCTATGTGGCTTACAGATGAGTAGGCGATGAGTGATTTTAGGTCTGTTTGGCGGAGGCAGATGGAGCTAGTTATTAGGGCCCCTCAGAGGGCGAGGGTGAGGAAGGGATAGTGTAGGAGGTTTGATAGTGGGCCTATGAGGAGGGTGATTCGTATGATGCCGTAGCCCCCTAGTTTGAGGAGTAAGGCGGCGAGTAGTATTGAGCCTGCAATTGGGGCCTCTACATGGGCTTTGGGGAGTCAGAGGTGTAGGCCGTATAGGGGGGCTTTTACTATGAATGCTATTAGGAGGGCTATGCTTGATATGATGCCGGTTCAGGAGTTGGGGAGTGGAGGGTGGTTAAGTTCTATGAGTGTTAGGTGGAGGGTGCCAGTTTGGGTATGTAGATTGAGGATAACGACCAGTAGTGGTAGAGAGGTGATGAGAGTGTAAAATAGTAAGTAGATGCCAGCGCTTAGACGTTCTGGTTGGTTTCCTCATCGAGTAATTAGAATTAGAGTGGGGATTAGGGTTGCTTCGAATGCGATGTAAAATAAGGTTAGTTCTGTAGCTGAGAAAGCTAGGATGATGAATGGTTGTACTGTGATTAATGTTGTGATGAAGATGCGTTTTCGGGTTGATGGTTCATGTTGTAGGTGGTTTTGGCTTGCTATAATTATGAGGGGGAGTAGTCAGCAGGATAGGGTTAGTAGGGGGGATGAGATGTGGTCGATGCTTGTTCAGTGGGTTAAGTTTTTATGTGGGTAGTAGGAGGGGAGTAGTCATTGTAGGCTGAGGAGGGCGATTAGGAGGCTGTGAGTGGTAGTATTGGTTCATAGGAATTTGGTGGGAGAGAGGAGGGCTGTTGGGAGGAGTATGATTGTGGGGAGGATGATTTTTAGCATTGTAGGAGGTTGAGGTTATGTAAGTGGTCGGAGCCATGGGTTCGTGAAGAGGCAACTAATAATGCTAGGCCTGTCCCTGCCTCGCAAGCTGAGAATGTTAGTATGAGGATAGGTGTTAAGGCTGATGATGTTGTTTGGGTTTCGGTGGGTCAGATGGATAGGGCAATGTATATGGAGAGTATTATGCTTTCTAGGCAGAGTAGGGCTGAGATTAGGTGAGTTCGGTGAAAAGCTAGGCCTAGGCTGCTTAGGGTGAAGGTTGAGTAAAAGCTCAGGTGGAGGAGTGACATGGAGAAAGTCATAGGGGTAGGCTATGATCTGTTGGGCCGAAATCAACTGTCTTGGTTAGACTAACTTTCTGTTTATTCTGCTCACTCTAGGCCTCCCTGTATTCATTCGTAGATTAGGCCTAGTGTGAGTAAGAGGATGATGGTGGATGTTCAGATGAGGGTGGTGGTGGGGGATTGGAGTTGAGTTGCTCATGGAAGGGGGAGTAGGAGTGCGATTTCTAGGTCAAATAGTAGGAATAGGATGGCTACTGAGGAAGAATCGAATGGAGAAGGGGAGGCGGGCAGATCCTAGAGGATCGAAGCCACATTCGTAGGGTGAGAGTTTTTCTGAGTCTGGATTTGTTTGGGCAAGTCAGAAATTTACTGTGGTTAGGATGATGCTTAGTGCTAGGGAGAGGGTTAATATGAATGTGATTATGTTGATTGCTCTTCTCTGGGGTTAAACCAGATTTTAGAGATTGGAAGTCAATTGTAATTGATATACTAGAAGAGCAGGATCCTCATCAGTAGATGGATATGTAGAGGAATAATCAGATAACGTCTACAAAGTGTCAATATCAGGCTGCTGCTTCGAAACCAAAGTGGTGATTTGATGTGAAGTGGAATTTGATTAGGCGTAGGAGGCAGACGGATAGGAAAGAGGAGCCGATGATGACGTGTAGTCCGTGGAAGCCTGTGGCGACGAAGAAGGTTGAGCCGTAGACACTGTCGGCGATTGAGAATGGGGCCTCGTAGTATTCTGTGGCTTGGAGGGCTGTGAAGTAGAATCCTAGGAGGATTGTTAGGGTTAATGCTTGGATAGCTTGTTTTCGGTTTGCCTCTGTGATACTGTGATGGGTTCATGTGACGGTGACCCCTGAAGCTAGAAGGATGGCAGTGTTTAGTAGTGGGACTTCTATGGGGTTGAGGGGGTTGATTCCTGTTGGGGGTCATTGGCTACCTAGTTCTGGTGTGGGGGCCAGGCTGGAGTGGAAGAATGCTCAGAAGAAGCCTAGGAAGAAGAATGCTTCGGATGTGATGAATAAGATTATTCCATACCGTAGGCCTTTTTGGACTGTGAGGGTGTGATGTCCTTGGAATGTACTTTCTCGTACAATGTCTCGTCATCATTGAATTATAACTAGGATTATGGAGAGTAGGCCTATGGCTAGTAGTTGGGAGGAGTTGTAGTGGAACCATATAATTAGTCCGGATGTGGTGAGGAGAGCGGTGGTTGCTCCGAGGATGGGTCAGGGGCTTGGGTCGACTATGTGGTAGGAGTGTGCTTGGTGGGCCATTAGATGTTTTCTTGTAAGTATAGGCTTAGTAGGAGGACAAATACGTAGGCTTGGATTATGGCTACGGCTACTTCTAATACGGTGAGGAGGAATAGGACTAGTATAGTTAGAGCAGATACTGTGGGTATAATGGGGAGTAGGGCTGTGGTTGCGGTGGAAATGAGTTGGATGAGTAGATGGCCTGCTGTGAGGTTAGCTGTGAGGCGGACTCCTAGTGCTAATGGGCGGATGAGTAGGCTGGTTGTTTCGATTATGATGAGGGCAGGGATTAGGGGTGTTGGTGTACCTTCGGGTAAGAGGTGGCCGAGGGAGGCTGAGGGCTGATTGCGTAGGCCTGTGAGTAGGGTGGCAAGTCATAGTGGGAATGCTAGAGCTATATTTATGGATAGTTGGGTGGTTGGAGTGAATGTGTAGGGAAGGAGGCCTAATAGGTTGATTGTGAGTAGGAGGGTTATTAGTGATGTTAGAATGAGGGCCCATTTATGTCCGTTTTTGTTTAGTGGTAGTATCAGTTGTTTTGTAATTAGGTGGAATAGTCATAGTTGTAGAGTGGTGAGGCGGTTGGTGATTCATCGGTTGCCTGGGGTGGGGATGAGAAGGGTTGGGAATAGTATTGATAGAAGAATTAGGGGGACTCCTAAGAGACATGGGCTTGTAAATTGGTCGAAGAAGCTTAGGTTCATGGTCAGGTTCAAGGTGTGGTTTTGGCGGTTGGGGTGGGTTTATTAGGAAGTGGGTTGGAGGGGGTGAATGAGAGGAGTTTGGGTTGAATGAGGAAAAGGAAAGTTAATCATGTTGTCAGTATGATGAGGAATCATGGGTTTGGGTTGAGTTGAGGCATGTCATTAAGGAGGGGGAGTGTCCTCTTTCTCTAGCTTAAAAGGCTAGTGCTGGTACATAGCTTCTTAATGATTAGGATGAAAGGAGGGAGGATCAGTTTTCGAAGTAGGAAAGGGGAGTTGATTCCACTACGATTGGCATGTAGCTGTGGTTAGCCCCACAAATTTCTGAGCATTGGCCGTAGAAGATTCCTGGACGGGTGGCGATAAAGGATGTTTGGTTTAGTCGGCCTGGGATTGCGTCTGTTTTTACTCCTAGGGTGGGGATAGCTCAGGAGTGGAGGACGTCATCGGCGGTTACGATAATTCGGATTGGGGATTCTATTGGGATGACAACGCGATGGTCTACTTCTAGTAGGCGGAAGTGGCCATGTGGGAGGTCAATTGTGGGGATTATGTATGAGTCGAATGTTAGGTCCTTGAAGTCTGTGTACTCGTATGATCAGTATCATTGGTGACCAATAGCTTTTAGGGTCAGATCGGGTTCGTCGATTTCATCTATTATGTACAGGATTTGTAGGGATGGTAGGGCGAGTAGGATGAGGACGATGGCTGGTAGGATTGTTCAGATTAGTTCTACCTCTTGAGCGTCGACAGTGTTTGAGGATAGTTTTTCTATTAATATGAGTGTGAGGAGGTAAAGGACTAGGCTGCAGATTGCTAAGGCGACCATTAGGGCGTGGTCGTGGAATTCAACAAGTTCTTCTATAATGGGTGATGAGGCGTCTTGGAAGCCGAATTGTGAATGGTTGGCCATGATGAGATGTACAGGGTTTCCACCTGTGATTTAGTCTTGACAAGGCTATGTAATGGGTTTACTAACATCTCATGAGAAAGTAGCATGAATGGTTAATGCGGTTGGCTTGAAACCAGCATAAGAGGGTTCGATTCCTTCCTTTCTTGGATTTGGACGAAGGCTGGTTCTTCGAAGGTGTGGTAAGGAGGTGGGCAACCGTGGATTCATTCAATGTTAGTGGAGGTTAGTTCGGGTTGTAGGACATTTCGTTTTGATGCGAAGGCTTCTCAGATGATGAATATGAGTATAATTACAGCTGTTATTGAGATTAGGGAGCCGATAGAGGAGAGGGTGTTTCAGAGGGTGTATGCGTCTGGATAGTCTGAGTACCGTCGTGGCATGCCGGCTAAGCCTAGGAAGTGTTGGGGGAAGAAAGTGAGGTTTACGCCTGTGAATATGACTCCGAAGTGGGCTTTTGCTCATGTTGGGTGTAGGGTGTAGCCTGTGAATAATGGGAATCAGTGAGTGAATCCTGCTAGGATGGCAAAGACAGCACCTATTGAGAGTACGTAGTGGAAGTGGGCAACGACGTAGTACGTGTCGTGTAGTGCAATGTCTAGTGAGGAGTTAGCAAGGACGATTCCTGTCAGTCCCCCGATAGTGAACAGGAAGATAAAACCCAGAGCTCATAGTATAGGGGGATCTCATTTAATGGTGCCGCCGTGTAGTGTAGCTAGTCAGCTGAAAACTTTAATACCAGTTGGGATAGCGATGATCATAGTGGCGGATGTGAAGTAGGCTCGGGTATCGACGTCTATGCCTACTGTAAATATATGATGGGCTCAAACAATGAAGCCTAGGAATCCGATGGATAGTATGGCTCAGACTATTCCTATATAGCCAAATGGTTCTTTTTTACCAGCGTAGTAGGCTACTACGTGTGAGATAATTCCGAAGCCTGGTAGGATGAGGATGTAAACTTCGGGGTGGCCGAAAAATCAGAAGAGGTGTTGGTATAGGACAGGGTCACCTCCTCCGGCAGGGTCGAAGAATGTGGTGTTTAGGTTACGGTCGGTAAGGAGCATGGTGATACCAGCAGCTAGGACCGGCAGTGAGAGGAGGAGTAGGACAGCTGTGATTAGGACAGATCATACGAATAGTGGGGTTTGGTATTGGGAGAGAGCTGGGGGTTTTATGTTGATGGCAGTGGTGATGAAGTTGATTGCTCCAAGGATGGAGGATACACCGGCTAAATGTAGAGAGAAGATGGCTAGGTCTACGGAGGCTCCGGCGTGGGCGAGGTTGCCGGCGAGGGGTGGGTATACAGTTCATCCGGTGCCAGCACCGGCTTCTACGGTGGAGGAGGCTAGGAGAAGTAGGAAGGATGGGGGAAGTAGTCAGAAGCTTATGTTGTTTATGCGTGGGAATGCTATGTCGGGGGCCCCAATTATGAGGGGAACGAGTCAGTTGCCAAAGCCCCCAATCATGATTGGTATGACTATAAAGAAAATTATTACGAAGGCATGGGCGGTGACGATTACATTGTAGATTTGGTCGTCTCCCAGAAGGGTTCCTGGTTGGCCTAGTTCTGCACGAATGAGCAGGCTTAGGGCAGTTCCGACTATGCCAGCTCATGCTCCGAAGATTAAGTACAGGGTGCCGATATCTTTATGGTTGGTTGAGAATAGTCATCGGTTGATGAAAGTCACAGGTAAGATGGCTGAGTGTTGAAGCGTTAGGCTGTAGTCCTTTTTACAGAGGTTTAATTCCTCTTCTTATCGACTCTGTGGTGAAATTCATGTTGAGTTGCAAGCTCATTGATGTGCATTAGAGATGTACCAGAGTCTAATAGGCAGAGGCCTGTTGGTTTGGGCGTCTAACTGTTAATTAGAATGTTTGTGGGATCGAGGCCCACCTGCCTAGGTTGGTTGGGTTTGAGGCCCTAGCTTAATGAAAGTGTCTGAGTTGCATTCAGGAGATGTGGGATAGTAGCCTACGGGTCTTAGCAGAAACTAAGAGGGTCTAACTCTTATTTGAGGCTTTGAAGGCCTCTGGTTTGTGTTATCCTAAGTTTCTAAGTGATGGTCATGATTGCTGGGGATAGGGGGAGCAGCAGGATTGAGAGTGAGGTGAGGATGGCAATCAGGGTGTTTGTTGGTTTGTTGATATGCCATTGTTTTATGTTGTTTGTAGAGGTTGGTGGGAGTGTGATTGTTGAGTGATATGTTAGGCGGAGGTAGAAGAAGAGGCTTAGGAGAGAAAGTAGGGCAATGATTGTAGCTGCTGGAGCTATCTCTTGTTTTGTGAGTTCTTGGATGATTAGCCATTTGGGTAGGAAACCTGTTAATGGGGGGAGGCCTGCTAGGGAGAGTAGGGTGGGTATGAGGGTTGCATTGAGTATTGGGGCTTTTGTTCATGAAGTCATTATTGTTGAGAGTTTTAGTGTCTTGGTGGAGTTGAGGGTGAGGAATACAGCGGATGTTATTAGTGTGTACAGGTAGAAAGTTAACAGGGTTAGTTTAGGGTTGTAAAGGATAATGATAGCTATTCAGCCTAGGTGAGAAATGGATGAGAAGGCCAAGATCTTTCGGGTTTGTGTTTGGTTCAGTCCTATTCACCCCCCTAGGGCTGTTGAAGCAATGGCCATGAAAGTGAGTAGGGGGGGATTGAGGGAATTGGATGTGAGGAAGAGGATGGTGATTGGGGGAAACTTTATTATTGTTGATAGGAGTAGGGCAGTGGTTAGTGGAGAGCCCTGGAGGACTTCCGGGAATCAGAAATGGAATGGTACTAGGCCTAGTTTTATTGCAATGGCTGTTGTTAGTAGTAAACAAGCTGTGGGGTGAGTTAGTTGAGTGATGTCTCATTGTCCTGTGTGTCATGCGTTAATTATGCTTGAGAATAAGAGTAGGGCAGATGCGGCTGCTTGGACGAGGAAGTATTTGATTGCTGCCTCAATGGCTCGAGGGTGGTGGGATTTTGAGATAAGTGGGATGGTGGCAAGGGTGTTGATTTCTAGGCCGGTTCAAGCTATCACTCAGTGGTTACTTGAGATTGTAATGCTGGTCCCTAGAAGAAGGCTTAAGCAGGAGATTAATTTTGCGTGGGGGCTCATTAGTAGGGGAAGGGGTTGAACCATCATTTTCGGGGTATGGGCCCGATAGCTTTGTTAGCTGACCCTACTGGTAATAGGAAATAATATAAAGGAAGTATGGAGGGTTTTGATCTCTTCTGTGTAGGTTCGATTCCTACTTTTCTAAACTTACTTCAAGGAAATGAGAGGGTTGGTATACCTCTATGTTCACTTTATCATAGTGACCCTTTGCATTCAGGCACATTTCCTTAGGTAAGGGGGTAAACCTGCGTAGCTGATAGGCATGCTGGTGTGTCATAGGCATAGTGCCAGTGTCAGGGGTAGGAAGTTTTTTCAGAGGAGATGTATGAGTTGGTCGTAGCGGAATCGAGGATAGGAAGCGCGGATTCATAGGAATCCTGAGGAGAGGAGTAGGGTTTTTGTGGCTAGGACTAGGGGAAAGAGTTCTGGGGATGGGGTTAGTGCACTGGGGTTTAGGAATAGAATGGTTGTTAGTGTGTTTATTAGTATGATGTTGGCGTACTCGGCTAGAAAGAATAGGGCAAATGGGCCTGCAGCGTATTCTACGTTAAAGCCTGAGACTAGTTCTGACTCACCTTCTGTGAGGTCGAATGGGGCACGGTTAGTTTCAGCTAGGGTTGAAGTGTATCATATTATTGCGAGGGGTCATGAGGAGAAGATGAGGTACAGGGGTTCTTGAGTTATGGCAAGGGTGCTTAGGGTGTAGTTGCCACTTAGTACGATAATGGAGAGGAGGATGATGGCCAATGTTACTTCGTAAGAGATGGTTTGAGCTACTGCTCGTAGTGCTCCGATTAGGGCGTATTTTGAATTTGAAGCTCAGCCCGACCATAGGATGGAGTATACTGCTAGGCTTGATATAGCTAGTAAGAATAGAAGGCCCAGGTTTAAGTCGGCCAGAGGGAAGGGAAGTGGTAGGGGGATTCAGATTGTGATCGCTAGTAGTAGCGCTAGAATGGGGGTGGTAAGGAAGAGAAGTGGGGAGGAGGTTGATGGGCGGATGGGTTCTTTGATGAATAGTTTTACACCATCTGCGACGGGCTGGAGCAGTCCGAATGGTCCAACTACATTGGGGCCTTTTCGGGCTTGCATGTAGCTTAGAATTTTTCGTTCCACTAGTGTCAGGAAAGCTACGGCGATTAGGACAGGAATTGCATAGGATAGGGATATGGTAAGAAGGATCAAGGTATGTGGGCGGGTCATGGTTGTGATGGGAGCTAGGGAGAGGATTTGAACCTCTGGCTAAAGGGCTTAAGCCTTTTGCATTTGCCAGGCTCTGCCACGCTAGCGGCCCTTTTCTAGGGTGAATTGAGGTGTGGGACCCCTTTGGTGATTTAGTTGATTTCACCACTTAGGGGGAGGGCGTACTTGTAGCATGGGCCCTGCCCCTTCGGTCCTTTCGTACTGGAAGGGACGAGTCATAGATAGAAACCGACCTGGATTGCTCCGGTCTGAACTCAGATCACGTAGGACTATTAATCGTTGAACAAACGAACCCTTAATAGCGGCTGCACCATTAGGATGTCCTGATCCAACATCGAGGTCGTAAACCTCCCTGTCGATATGGGCTCTTGGGGGAGATTGCGCTGTTATCCCTGGGGTAGCTTGGTTCATTGATCAAGTGTATTGGGTCAGGTCACTTTTTGTACGTCGAGGTGTTGCTCTTGGTTAAGATATGTGGTCTTGTTTTTGGAGGGTTTGTTTTTCTCCAAGGTCGCCCCAACCGAAAAATACGAGCCAGCATTTTGGGGGTAGTGGGCCCATGGGTTCAGGTTTGGGTGGGTGTGGCCGTTGATTTTTAAGTTCCACAGGGTCTTCTCGTCTTATGTGTTTATCCTCGCTTTTGCACGGGGAGATCAATTTCACTGATTATCCGTGAGAGACAGTTAAGACCTCGTTTAGCCATTCATACAAGTCTCGATTTATGGGACAATTGATTGTGCTACCTTCGCACGGTTAGGATACCGCGGCCGTTGAACGTAGTGTCACTGGGCAGGCATCACCTTCAATACTTGGTTTGAGCTGAAGGCTATGTTTTTGGTAAACAGTCGGGCCTAGGGTTTGCCTAGTTCCTTTCACAGACTTTAATCTTTCTAATGAGCGCTCCTGGGTTGGGCTAACAGGGTGATGTGATATTTAGTCTTGTCTTAGTTTGAGTATCATTGGCCTGTTAATAATGTTGGGATGTAAGTTTGCGCTGGAGAGGGGTGGTCCCTGAGTTACTCATTTTAGCATTGATTCTCCTATTGCCATAGGTTGGCCTGTTAGTGGTAAGGGAGTCGTGTTGTTGTTAGATTTTTGGAGGTAGAGCTTTGACGCATTCTTTGTTGGTGGCTGCTTGAAGGCCCACAGGTATCTATGGGGGTGGTTATCCGCTAGAGGAGGTTGTGTCCTTTTTTAAAGGGGCTGTACCCCCTTTAAATAGCTTTTGACTATCTACGTGGAGGGTTGTTGGGTGGTCCATGGAGGGGTAATCAATAGTGAACTTAGGTTCATTTCACAGGCAACCAGCTATCACCCAGCTCGGTTGGCTTTTCACCTCTACTAACAAGTCGTCCCACTCTTTTGCCACAGAGACGGGTTCGCTCATGGGTAGCTGCTTGTAAGTAGCTCGCTTGGGTTTCGGGAGGGCAAGCTTAAGTTCGCTTCGCTTGGTTATTCTTGCTAAATCATGGTGCAAAAGGTACAAGGGCTTGTCTTTGCTGTTTGTTGCTTGGTTTTTCATTATTATTTCATCTTTCCCTTACGGTACAAAGTTCTATAGCGCCGGTAGATCTTTTCTATCGCCTATACTAGGTGGGGGTGAATGTTTTGGTTTAGTATGAAAGTAGGTTTGTTGGTTAAGTGTGTGAGTGTATGTGGCCGGGCTAGAGTGAGGCTGTTCAAGACGATCTGGTGGATGGCAGATATCTTTCAGGTGTAAGCTGAATGCTTTTGTTATAGCTACGTCTTGGTGTGCTAAGTGCACCTTCCGGTACACTTACCTTGTTACGACTTGCCTCATCTTCAGCTGATAGGTGTTTTAGGTATTGGTGGATGGTAGCTTGTGAGGAGGGTGACGGGCGGTATGTACGTACCCTAGGGCCAGTTTAAAGGGGGCATTTTTGTCCCGCTTTACTGCTAAATCCGCCTTCTAGGGGCAGTTTCATGCCCCTGTCCGTATATTTTCTAGCTTAGAAAATGTAGCCCATTTCTTCCAGCCCATTGGCTATACCTTGACCTGTCTTGTTAGTGCGATTGAGACTATTGCGCTCACTGTGGCTCTTTCATAAGAGGTGAGCTGGCGACGGCGGTATGTAGGCTGCTTCGGCAAGGGGTGGTTGGGTGCATCGTGGGTTATCGATTACAGAACAGGCTCCTCTAGGTGGGTTTAGGGCACCGCCAAGTCCTTAGAGTTTTAAGCGTTTGTGCTCGTAGTTCTCAGGCGGATGTTCTGGTAAGTAAGGACATCAAGATTTAGGGCTGAGCATAGTGGGGTATCTAATCCCAGTTTGTGTCTCAGCTTTCGTGGGCAAGGTCAGTCGTAAGGGCTAGGGTCATCTTGATGACGGTCTTAGGGGCACCTTGGGCATATGACAGCTCAGCTGCATTTTGACCCTAGTTGTGGACGATACTGTAGTGCCACGCTTTACGCCGTGTACGGTTGACTTGGGCCTCTTGTATGACCGCGGTGGCTGGCACAAGATTTACCGGCCCCAGGCCGCTATGACTAAGTCAAGTTTGCACTTATTGCTTAATGTTAATTACTGCTGAGTACCCGTGGGGGTGTGGCTAAGCAAGGTGTCTTGGGCTACGGTGAGTGGTGTGCCTGATACCCGCTCCGTTAACCTTGGTAAGGAGTTTAGGGCATTTACACTGGAATGCGGATACTTGCATGTATATATCTAGCGGGAGCCAACGGTAAGGTTAGGACTAAGTCTTTTGTCCTTGGGTGTTTGGTGGCAGCCGTCTTGGCGTCTTCAGTGCCATGCTTTGTGTAAGCTACAGGGAC